ACAGGCCGTAAGAACGGAAATGTCACAATATTTTTTTGACACATGTAAAAGTGATGGAAAACTAAGAATATCTTTTACATACCCGCCAAGTTTATCAACTTTTTGGAAAATGATAAAAAGAAGGCTACCCCTATTGTCACTCCAAAAAACGCTCCCTAATGAACTGGACAATCAGTGGGTTTCTACTAACAAAGAAAAAAGTAATAATCTGAATAAGGAATTTTTCAATCGACTTGAAGTTCTAGACAAGGAATCTCTTTCTCTGGATATACTCGAAACAAGAACTAGATTGTGTAATGATGATACTAAAAAAGAATACGTGCCTAAAATGTATGATCCTTTGTTAAATGGACCATATCGAGGAACAATCAAAAAAGAGTTTTCACCTTCAATCATAAACAATACTTCGCTAGAAAATTGGAAAGAGAGAGTTAGACTAAATAGGATTCATACTATCTTTCTTCCGAATACTGATTACCAAGAATTTGAACAAAAAGTGGATACGGTTGATAAAAAATCATTATCAACAGAAATTGACGAGTTCTTAACTTTAATCAATGAGTTTGGTAACGAACCAAAATCGAGTTTAAATTTGAAAGACCCTTCTTTATTTTCAGACCAAGAGCAGGGAAGAGTGAATTCAGAAAAAAGAACGCAATTTGTAAAATTTGTATTCAATGCAATTGATCCTAATGGGACAAAATCTGGAAAAAACTCGATTGGAATAAAAGAAATCAGTAAAAAAATACCTCGCTGGTCACATAAATTAATCACCGAATTGGAACAACAATTGGGTGAATTTAAAGAGGGCGCATCACTGGATCATCAAATTCGTTCAAGAAAAGCCAGACGTGTAGTGATTTATACTACCAACATGGAGAGTAACGATCCTGAGGTCAAAGAAGAAGTGGCTTTAATAAGCTATTCGCAACAATCAGATTTTCGGCGAGGTATGATTAAAGGCTCTATGCGGGCTCAAAGGCGCAAAACAGTTATTTGGAAACTATTTCAAGCAAATGCGCATTCCCCCTTTTTTCTCGACAGAATAACCCCCCCTCGTCTTTTTTCTTTTGATATCTCTGAACTGATTAAACCAATTTTTCGAAATTGGGCAGGTAAAGAGGGAGAATTCGAGATTCTAGAGTCTAGCGAAGACCAAACAAACAGAGAAGAGAAAAAAGAAAAGGACAAAAAAGCGAAGAACAAAACAAAAAAGGAAAAATCACGGATAGCGATAGCAGAAGCCTGGGATAGCATTCCTTTTGCGCAAATAATAAGAGGTTCCATGTTAATAACTCAATCAATTCTTCGAAAATATATTATATTACCTTCATTGATAATAGCCAAAAATCTCGGGCGTATGTTATTCTTGCAACTTCCTGAATGGTCTGAAGATTTGCAGGAATGGAATAGAGAAATGCATATTAAATGTACTTATAATGGTGTTCAATTATCAGAAACAGAATTTCCAAAAAATTGGTTGAGGGATGGGATTCAGATCAAAATTTTATTTCCTTTTTGTCTGAAACCTTGGCATATATCTAAACTGTACCCCTCCCACGGAGAGCTAATGAAAAAGAAAAAACAAAAAGATGATTTTTGTTTTTTAACAGTTTGGGGAATGGAAACTGAAGCTCCCTTTGGTTCTCCCCGAAGGCGCCCTTCCTTTTTTGAGCCCATTTTTAAGGAACTCGAAAAAAAAACTGGAAAATTAAAAAAGAAAAATTTTATAACTATAAAAGTTTTAAAAGGAAAAACAAAAATATTTCGAAGAGTTTCAAAAGAAACCAAAAAATGGCTTATCAAAAGTATTCTATTTCTAAAAAAAATAAGAGAAGAACTTTCAAAAGTTTCAAAAGTCATTCTAATTGTATTATTTAGATTCAAAGAAATATCTGAATCGAATGAAACGAAAAAAGAAAAAGATTCTCTAATTAGTAATCAGATAATTAACGAATCATTTAGTCAAATTGAATCTGGAAATTGGCCAAATTCTTCACTGATAGAAACCAAAATGAAGGATTTGACTGATAGAACAAGTACAATCAAAAATCAAATAGAAAGAATTACAAAAGAGAAAAAGAAAGTAACTCCAGAAATAGACATTAGTCCTAATAAAACAAATAATATTAAAAAATTAGAATCGCCAAAAAATATTTTCCAAATATTAAAAAGAAGAAATACTCGATCAATATGGAAATTCCATTATTTTCTAAAATTATTCATTCAAAGATTATACATCGATCTATTTTTATCTATCATTAATATTCCCAGAATTTATACACAACTCTTTCTTGAATCAACAAATAAATTGATTGATAAATACATTTCCAATAATGAAATAAATCAAGAAAAAATTAATAATAAAAAAAAAATTCACTTTATTTCGACTATAAAAAAGTCCCTTTCTAATATTAGTAAAAAAAATTCACATATTTTTTTTGATTTATCCTACTTGTCACAAGCATATGTATTTTACAAATTATCACAAACCCAAGTTATTAATTTGGCTAAATTTAGATCTGTTCTTCAATATAACAGAACGTCTTTTTTCCTTAAGACTAAAATAAAGGACTATTTTAGAACACTAGGAATATTTCATTCTGAATTAAAACATAAGAAACTTCAGAGTTATAGAATCAATCAATGGAAAAACTGGTTAAGACAGCATTATCAATACGATTTATCTCAGATTAGATGGTCTAGATTAATGCCACAAAAATGGCGAAATAGGGTTAATCAAAGTTGTATGGCTCAAAATAAAAATCGAAATTTAAACAAATGGAATTCATATGAAAACGACCAATTAATTCATTACAAAAAAGAAAATGATTCTGAACTCTATTCATTATCAAACCAAAAAGATAAGTTTTCAAAATGTTATAGATATGATCTTTTATCATATAAATCGATTAATTATGAAAATAAAAGTGAGTCATTTATTTATATATTACCCTTTCAAGTAAATAAGAACCTCGAAATTTCTTATAATTCAAACACGCCCAAACACAACTTTTTTGATATGTCCGGCAATCTTGATATCAATAATTATCTAAGAAAAGGCAATATTCTATATATAGAAAGAAATCTCGATAGAAAATATTTTGATTGGAAAATTATCCATTTTTCTCTTAGACAAAAAGAAGATATTGAGGCCTGGGTTAAGATCGATACCAACAGTAATCCAAATACTAAAATTGGTATTAATAATTATCAAATAATTGAGAAAATCGATAAAAAAGGCCTTTTTTATCTTACAACTCATCAAAATTCAGAAAACACTCAAAAAAATTCGAAAAAAGTCTTTTTTGATTGGATGGGAATGAATGAAAAAATATTTAACCGTCGCATATTCAATCTGGAATTTTGGTTCTTCCCAGAATTTATACTACTTTATAATGTATATAAAATAAAACCGTGGATTATACCAAGCAAATTACTTCTTTTAAATTTGAATACAAACGAAAATCTTAGTCAAAATAAAAACATCAATAAAAACCAAAAATCAAATATAAAGAATCGAATTCAAGAAGCAAAAGAACCCGCAAGTCAAGGAGAAAGAGAGCGTGGATCAGATATAGAAAACAAAGTAAATCTGCGCCCTATTCTCTCACTCTCAAGCCCTGTTCCCTCAAAACATAAAAAGGATCTTGAAAAAGATTACGCGGAATCAGACACAAAGAAGGGTAAAAAGAAAAAACAATACAAAAGCAACACGGAAGCAGAACTAGATTTATTCTTGAAACGTTATTTGCTTTTTCAATTGAGATGGAACGATGCTTTGAATCAAAGAATGCTCGATAATATCAAGGTATATTGTCTCCTGCTTCGACTGATAAATCCAAACCAAATTACTGTATCGTCAATTCAAAGGGGAGAAATGAGTTTGGATATAATGCTGATTCAGGCGAATTTAACTCTTACAGAATTGATGAAGAAGGGGATATTGATTATCGAACCTATTCGGTTGTCTGTAAAAAATAATGGACAATTTATTATGTATCAAACCATAGGTATTTCATTGGTTCATAAAAGTAAACACCAAATTAATCAAAGATACCGAGAACAAAGATATGTTGATAAAAAGAATTTTGATGAATTCATTCTGCAACCTCAAACTCAAAGAATAAATACAGACAAAAATCATTTTGATTTGCTTGTTCCTGAAAATATTTTATGGTCTAGACGTCGTAGAGAATTGAGAATTCGAAGTTTTTTTAATTCTTTGAATTGGAATGGCGTCGATAGAAATTCAGTATTTTGCAACGAAACCAATGTAAAAAACTGGAGTCAATTTTTGGATGAAAGGAAACCTCTTTATAAAGAGAAAAAAGAATTAATTAAATTGAAGTTCTTTCTTTGGCCTAATTATCGATTAGAAGATTTAGCTTGTATGAATCGTTATTGGTTTGATACCAATAATGGTAGCCGTTTCAGTATCTTAAGGATACATATGTATCCACGATTGAAAATTAATTGATAGTACTATATACCCTGTCTCGTATAGAGTATCTGAAAGCAAACAAATGCACACATGCCTTGTCTTACATCTCATTCGAATCTAATTCGAGTAGACGATACTAAATCAATAAGGTATCGATTAGATCTAGAAATGAATCAACAGAATCTTCTTCATTTTAGGTTTAAATTATTCGCTTTTGTGAATGACAAAAATTTACCTACCACCTTTTTGGATTCCTATCTGAATCAAATTTGGACTTTGATTAATTTATTGGAATTGATAAAATTAGGAGTTCATAAAGAAATTAAGTCTATATACCACGTTCAAATTACTGGCATTATTATTACTGATCGATAAAATTCGATAAAATCCATATCTGTAAAATAAAGAAAGGGGAAATTCTTTTATGGTAAAAAATTCTGTCATTTCAGTTATTTTTCAAGAAGAAAAGAGAGGATCTGTTGAATTTCAAGTATTCAATTTCACCAATAAGATACGTAGACTTACTTCACATTTAGAATTGCACAAAAAAGACTATTTATCTCAGAGAGGTTTGAAGAAAATTTTGGGAAAACGTCAACGACTGCTAGCTTATTTGGCAAAAAAAAATAGAGTACGTTATAAAGAATTAATTAATCAGTTGGACATTCGAGAGACAAAAACTCGTTAATTTTATTAATTTGAAGAGTCATTTCATTTTCACTTATATGTTTCGATTAAATTTTGATGAACTTCTTTTCACTTTCAGCAATTCATGGAAGAATGAATCGGTAAAAAACTTATGACTGCACCAACTACAAGAAAAGACCTCATGATAGTCAATATGGGGCCTCAGCACCCATCAATGCACGGTGTTCTTCGACTCATCGTTACTCTAGATGGTGAAGATGTTGTCGACTGCGAACCAATATTGGGTTATTTACATAGAGGGATGGAGAAAATTGCGGAAAATCGAACAATTATACAATATTTGCCTTATGTAACACGTTGGGATTATTTAGCTACTATGTTCACAGAAGCAATAACCATAAATGGACCCGAACAATTAGGCAATATTCAAGTACCTAAAAGGGCTAGCTATATCAGAGTCATTATGTTGGAATTGAGTCGGATAGCTTCTCATTTGTTATGGCTCGGTCCTTTTATGGCGGATATTGGTGCGCAGACCCCTTTCTTCTATATTTTTCGAGAAAGAGAATTGATATATGACCTCTTCGAAGCTGCCACCGGTATGCGAATGATGCATAATTATTTTCGTATCGGAGGAGTGGCTGCCGATCTACCCTATGGCTGGATAGATAAATGTTTGGATTTTTGCGATTATTTTTTAACAGGGGTCGCTGAGTATCAAAAACTTATTACCCGGAATCCTATTTTTTTAGAACGAGTTGAAGGCGTAGGCATTATTGGGGGAGACGAAGCATTAAATTGGGGTTTATCGGGACCAATGCTACGAGCTTCCGGAATAGAATGGGATCTTCGTAAAGTTGATCATTATGAGTCTTACGACGAATTTGATTGGCAGGTTCAATGGCAACGAGAAGGGGATTCATTAGCTCGTTATTTAGTACGAATTGGTGAAATGACAGAATCCATAAAGATTATTCAACAGGCTCTGGAAGGAATTCCAGGAGGGCCTTACGAAAATTTAGAAATCCGACGTTTTGACAGATTAAAAGATCCTGAATGGAATGATTTTGAATATCGGTTTATTAGTAAAAAACCCTCTCCAACTTTTGAATTGTCGAAACAAGAACTTTATGTGAGAGTTGAAGCCCCAAAAGGAGAATTGGGAATTTTTCTCATAGGAGATCAGAGCGTTTTTCCTTGGAGATGGAAAATTCGCCCACCAGGTTTTATCAATTTGCAAATTCTTCCTCAGTTAGTTAAAAGAATGAAATTGGCTGATATTATGACAATACTAGGTAGCATAGATATCATTATGGGAGAAGTTGATCGTTGAAATGATAATTGATACAACAGAAATAGAGACTATCAATTCTTTTTCCAAATTGGAATCCTTAAAAGAAGTCTATGGGATCATGTGGATGCTTGTCCCTATTTTGACTCTTGTATTAGGAATCACAATAGGTGTACTAGTAATTGTTTGGTTAGAAAGAGAAATATCTGCAGGAATACAACAACGTATCGGACCTGAATATGCTGGCCCTTTAGGAATTCTTCAAGCTCTAGCAGATGGGACAAAACTACTTTTGAAAGAGAACCTTATTCCATCTACCGGAGATCCTCGTTTATTCAGTATCGGACCATCCATAGCCGTAATATCTATCTTTCTAAGTTATTCAGTAATTCCTTTTGGTGATCACCTTGTTCTAGCCGATCTTAGTATTGGTGTTTTTTTCTGGATTGCCATTTCAAGTATTGCTCCCGTTGGACTTCTTATGTCAGGATATGGATCAAATAATAAATATTCCTTTTTAGGTGGTCTACGGGCAGCTGCCCAATCAATTAGTTATGAAATACCATTAGCTCTATGTGTGTTATCAATATCTCTACGTGTGATTCGGTGAGACCTAAAATTTCTCAAAATTCTTTTCTTTCTAGAAAGAAGGGTAAAAAGATTTGATTGAATATATATATTTTCATTTTTATTCAGCATTTAAGTTGATGAACTAAACCAGATAGTTATATGAGTGAAAGAAAACGGCTTCTAAATTTGCAGTAAAAAGGTTGAGTCTCATTTCCTATGTACAAGAATCAAATGGTGAAAAAAGTAAACATAAGCAATAGAGATTGTTTACCCCAAGATTGGTGAATTGTCATGATAGCTTGAAGCGGGTTCAAAAGATCAACTGTATGGAGTTTTTACTGTCTATTACCATAGATGGATTTCCACAACGGGAGGTTGAAAGCAAAAATGAGTGGATGGTTAGGAAGACCAAGATACACAAAGGATTAGTAATTGAGATTATGTAAGTTATCCAAGAGGATACTTCTGTACATAAAAGGAATTCGAATTGGGGCTTTACGTTCGTAGAAATGGTCAAGAAGTACTCCCCATGATTCTGATCCAGAGT